GTAGTCAATGATCCAATCAGAGGAATAATTGGAACGGTTGTCTCGAACTGCTTCATAGCATTATCGATTAGAAATGCATTTTCTAGCATTTGACTCCGCACCACCAAAGTATTTAGTCGCCCCCTGGAAAGATAGCCCAGAAAGTCGATATAATCTTTGTATAAGTGGTTTATATGAATCCTTCCGGGTTGAGACCACACGTGAAAATGCCATTGCCATAAATTGACAAGGTAATATTTCCATTTATTCATCAGAAGAGGCATATCTTTTGAAGCCAGAACGGATTTTCCTTGATATCTAACATAATGCATGATAGGATGCTTGAACAACCATAAGTTGTCCTGAAAATCATTAACAAAGACTTGGACAAGATCTTCTACTTTTCCATAAAAAGAAATTCGCTCAAAAAGGAGTCCTGAAGATGTTGATCGTAAATGAGAGGATTGGTTACGGAGAAAAAAGAAGATTGATTCATATTCATATACATGAGAATTATATAGGAACAAGAAAAATCTTGGATTCCTTGTTGAAAAAATGGAATTTGATTTCTTTGGAGTAATAAGACTATTCCAATTAAAATACTCATGAAGAAAGAATCGCAATAAATGTAAAGAAGAGGCATCTTTTACCCAATAGCGAAAGGTTCGAACCAAGATTTCCGGGCGAATGGGGTAGGGTATTAGTACATCTAAGACATAGTGTAAATGTGAGAAATTGTTCTCGAAAAAAGGAAATATTGAATGAATTGATTGGAAATTTTGAGATTTCGCCATTTCTTTCCCTTCTAAGAAAGCTACTAATCGTAGGGAAAATGGAATTTCCACAATGACTGAAAATCCCTCCGATATCATTTGCGAATAAAATTTATTGTTGTGTCCAATAAACTGATTTGGATTAGAATCCTTAGCATAAATACTCAAATGAATCCGTTGATACGTCCGACTAATTAAACGTTTCACACTGAGTGAACTAGATTTATTGTCATAACCCCCATTTTCCAACGGAATCGTCGATCTATTTAAACCGTGATCATGAGCAAGTGCATAAATATACTCTCGAAAAAGAAGTGGGTATAGGAAGTTGTGTTGCTGAGATCTATCTAGTTCTAAATGGATTTGATATTCTTTCATTTGAAATTAGATTGCAACAAAAGGTAAGGTATTTATTGGATTATCAAATGATACATTGGGTTATCAAATGATACATAGTGCGATACAGTCAAAACAAAGTATTGTAGTGAAAAAAAAATGGATACCTTGGAAACGGGTAAACCCATTACCGGATTCTCGATTTTCTCATTTTTGAATTGGTTTATGTTTGTTATAGTATAAATAGGTGGTTAGAAATCCTTTATTTTTGCAATCCAACCGCTCTTTTGATTTTGGAAAACAAAAAATCTTTATCAATATACTGCTTCTTCTACACATTCATCTCCAACCCATAATAGGGACAAACTCATAGTTAGGACTCATTAAAAAAATCGCTAATCGACTCACGGAAAACCCCTTCCCCGCATTAGGAACTAATATCTTTTTAACGTTTAATTAGATCGGGGAATTATTCAAATTCAATTCAGAAGAGAAGCTCGTTCCTTTTTATTTCCCGAGAATTGGAACCATAAGGCTCTATCCATTTATTCACTCGACCCAACTTTGAATTCAATTTTTTGTTCTGCGCCAATAATTCAAACCCTATTTTGAAGCCATTGAATCAGAATAAAGTATTCTCAAAATTTTCCATTGATACGACATGCTGGTTTTTCCATTCATTCCTTTCAGGATCAGTCGTGGTCTTACAAACTCTCCCGATGGTATGGACGAATCCTTTGTTTCATATAAATGTGTAAAAGATGCTAGCCGCACTTAAAAGCCGAGTACTCTACCGTTGAGTTAGCAACCCGAATAATTCGAATGGGTGGATACAATCGGAATAAAAAAGAAATAAAGGAAAAGAAATGAAATTGCACAACGGAATCAAAATATTGAATTAGCAAGAAATCGACTAACAAAATTTAGAATCGATTGGGAACATAAAAAAAGGACTTCTTGTATAACAGCGAATCCAGCGAACCCATTACTTTAATTTTGAATGAAGTAAAGAAAAAAACCAAACTTCTGTTACGGAGATAAATAGGTACAGAGATAAATGGATCCGTTTATCCTTATCCACGATCGAATTATAGTTGTTCGATACGCTGTTGTCAATATGACGGTGAATGTTGAATATTAATGTTAAGAAAAGACTCTAAAAAAAGAAAATGGCGAAAACAAAAAGAATGAATTGATTAATTTAATTAAAATAAAAAAAATTATAAAATGAAATAAATAAATAATATAGAAAAGAAATAATTTAGAAATGCTTTTGAAAAAAAAAAAAAAAAAGAAATCTCGGGTTGACATTGATTCAATCAATCAATATAAGTAAAATAAACAAGTTGAATCCCTTGTTTTGTGATTTGTTAATAGATTTACAACGACAAACTATAAAACGCCCAGTTTCGATTGCGAGTAATGTAAATTTTCGATTTCTCGACCCAATTAGTTCGTTGTATTCATTTGATCTTTTTTATATGCATCTTATATCAATAAAATTCTAGCAATAAAATTGATTTTTGTTCTTCTGCTTATTTTTTTTGTCCTTATACTTCCAGAACATGATACTTTATGGGAGCAATATTAAATAGGAATAAAAAATAGGTATGAATAGAACAAAAAAGGGGGGAGTAGTAAAGAAAAAGTTATACAAAACTATATAGGAGTCATCCACACCCTCTTTTTTATTCTATATCCTCGATGCAATTTCGTTTAATTAAGATGAAGTTCCTTAAAAATCCCAGCCTTCTTTGAAATATCATGAACCGTTCCTGTAGGTTGAGCGCCCTTGTCAAGGAAATCTAAAATAGCAGGAATATTTAAATGGGTTTGATTATTTATCGGATCATAAAAACCCACTTTCCGAAGATCTCTTCCCTCTCTTCGGGATCGAGCATCGATTGCAACGATTCGATAAACAGCTCATTGGGATAGATGTAGATGAACAATACCCCCCCTAGAAACGTATAAGAAGTTTTCTCCTCGTACGGCTCGAGAAAAAATGATTAGAAATTGTGTGATTTAAGTCCTTCTTTTTCGAAAAAAAAAAAAAAGCATTCGTACTCTCCTAACTCAAGTTGGATAACTTTTAAATAGCCCAAAAGAAAATCTTTAGGGATTTCTTTTTTTGAGTGGTCTCTAACCCCTTTTTTGTTTGTCTCGTTTCGAATCGATTTTTTGATTCTTAATTCCCATTCTGATCTAATTGTTGAGACAATTGAAAACGGTATTTCCTTGTTCCAGGATCCTTTTTATCTTTGCCTTGAATCATTGGGTTTAGACATTACTTCGGTGATCTTTCGTTTTCAAAAATGGCGGCAACACGCCCCTTTTTGCGATTTTTTTCTATCAAAGAATCATACGAACAATTGATTCCTGCATGATACACTTTTTCATCGAAAGAGTTTTACCAATTCCAACAAATTGTCGTTTTGGATTTCAAAATTGCTCGAATCGGATTCTTTCAATTTATATATCGAAAATATACTTACGAAGTTTGTTACAACTTATTGATTGGTATTAACCCTAGATCCTTGCCCCTGCGAAATGAACAAATACTTTCTACTCAAGCTCCATCATGTCCTATTTACACTACACCCCAACAAAAAACGAGAATTCTAGTAGAACAGAACAAAGTATGTCGAGCCAAGAGCCCATTCATTTCTAGATAATCTACAATCTAAAATGGCGGATGAAAAAAAAAAATCCACAGCGGATCGTGTCCTTCAAGTCGCACGTTGCTTTCTACCACATCGTTTCAAACGAAGTTTTACCATAACATTTTTCTAGTTTTGAACCGGTATGTAATTGATTCAATTATGGAATCATGAATAGTCATTGCTTCGGTCAATACCCAGTCCTTTTTCCTTCGATATGAAAGGAATAGTTAGTTAATTTATGAGGAAGAAGCCTCAGTAAGAATTTAATTTCACCCTCTATTTGAATTTTATTGCACGATTTTATTGCATTCATGCAATATTTATTTTTATTTCTAAATAAAACAAAAAAGAACACGAATAAAAATAAAAAGAAAATAAAGTAAAAAGGAAATAAGAGGATGAAGATATATGAATGGACCCCGTCTCAATTATTAATTATGATTAAATACATTTCCAATTATTAATTAGAGCCAAACATCAAATACCTCCAGTTCAAAGAAAATTCATCCATATGAAACTCGATTGATTATGAGATCTTACATCGCTCACTAACTCGTATGGACCCCACTCCCAATTCATTCTGGGGGATGATTAATCATAAATAAAAATAGGATCCTATTTGATACGGGATGCTAGACTCTTTTGTATAGATAAAAAGCCAAAAGGGTCCAGATTACGTCATTCTTTACTATAATTGTTCTTTTACCCTAAACCGGTCTTAGAAACTTAATTCCATTGATTGAATTCAAACAGTACCACGAATACCCTCTTGTTTCGATTTCAAGAAATGAAATAAAAAATTGGGGCTGTCTTATTAAAAAAAATATATAAGAAAGATAGAGGTTTTCGCATTTCGATTTCGAATGTATCCTTGCAAATTCACGGAGGTAGGGTATGTAAGGATTTTTTAAGCCACTCACTTACATATCAAAGTGAAAGGGAGGGGGAGGGCCCATCCGACTTTTTTTGAATTCAAACTCTTGTGATCTATGTTGCCATCTTACTTGGATCACAAATGGATTCCGTTTTATTTTCGTATTATTTGAACTCGATTCAATTTATGAAAAAACATCTTATTCAGAGAAGAGTTTTGAAAATTCGAAACAAGAAGTCCATTTTATCAAAAATTAGACTCTTAAAAAAATTATACTCTGAAAGAGAGGTTGCTCGAAAAAGTAATTTTGAGTCTGATATTCGGATATATATAAGAGGTCGCTCTGGGACGGAAGGATTCGAACCTCCGAATAGCGGGACCAAAACCCGTTGCCTTACCGCTTGGCCACGCCCCATTTGAATTTCTTTTCTATTCGATACTAATAAACACTAATATTGGTTGTTCGTCAATTCCCGGCCAAATCTCTATGGAATAAATTAGATCTCTTTTTTAAGATTTTGACACAAGTAGATGCAGAATTAAACTCCATTTATTGATCATTACATAGAATTCAATTAAGATATTGTATGAAAGTATGATTTCTTCTATTCTCTTGTGAGAATTGAAGGATTTTTGTTTTGATCGGTTCGGTTCAAAGAAGTATTTTTTTTGTCTACCTTACTTTCTTTTCGTCATTTTTAGCTTATATCAATAACATATTTTTAACTCAATCAAAATACAATTATCTCCAAGAACAAAATGTTTGTTATGCTTAATACCTTTAGTTTGATCTATATCTTTCTTAATTCTGCCCTTTATTCGAGTAGTTTTTTATTCGGCAAATTACCCGAGGCGTACGCTTTTTTGAATCCAATTGTAGATGTTATGCCAGTAATACCTCTTCTCTTTTTTCTCTTAGCCTTTGTTTGGCAAGCTGCTGTAAGTTTTCGATAAGATCGTTAATAGTGTCCGAGAAAAATTCATGATTTATTCAAGCTCGAGAAAAAAAAAATTCTAACAATTGATAAGACCAGATGAGTCTTCCAATTTGAATGAACCCTCAAGTAAAACAGTAAAATTCTTGGGCAGACACGATAAATTTAGATTTCCCCATTTCACGATTCTGACCCTTTTTTTTTTTTCACTGAAAGACCCTATTAGAGTCCGCCACAATATCGAAGTCGAATTGTGTTAATTTCGAAAAATAAAAACTCTTTTGTATTTCTATCAATTTGAAAAACCGTTTCAGTTCTTGGTGTCAAAATAGGATATGTAGTATAAAAATAGAGAATCTATTCTCTTTTTCCCCCCCAAAAAAAATTTTGGAGATTGTGTAATGCTTACTCTCAAACTCTTTGTTTACACCGCAGTTATATTCTTTGTTTCTCTCTTCATCTTCGGGTTTCTATCTAATGATCCAGGGCGTAATCCTGGACGTGAAGACTAAAAAATAAGAAATTTTTCTTTACTTTATTCTTAGAAATGTTTTTAGGATTTGATTTTATCTATTCTACATCTTTAACTAGTCAAATAAAAAAAATCTTTAACTAGTCAAATAAAAAAAAGCAAAAGGGTTCGCTAAATTCGAATTTGAAAGATACCCAGTCAGCGACGGAAACGGAAAGAGAGGGATTCGAACCCTCGGTACGAATAGCTCGTACAACGGATTAGCAATCCGACACTTTAATCCACTCAGCCATCTCTCCTAATTGAAAAAAAAAAAAAAAAAAAAATAATAATAATTACTATGTTACATTACACAAAAGATAATGCTTGAAAAAAAGGCCCTTCTTTACTTTAACTTTATTATATAGCTTATATATTTTTTTATTGTATTTTGTATTGTATTATACAGATGGATACAACTTTTATCAGCAATTCCATTTTTTATTTCTATAAAATTAAAAATTAAAATAAAGAATGGCCTCGAAAGAGATATCTCGAATCAAAATAGAAAAAAATAAAGAATATCTCTTTACAAAATTACAAAATTACAAAAGGCCGTTTTTTTTTTATTTTCACGGCCTGGTCTGGTCAGTACCCAGCCGGGCCTTTTTTTGTTCCAATGAACCATACCGCCAAATCATAGAAAAAATGATTTAGATGGAATCAAAGTGTCATTATACTGGATACTCGAAAAAAGGGAAAAACAGAACGATGTATTTTTTTTTTGCACAATGCATTTTATGTTATGGCTTAAGTTGTTTTGTCGAGCCGTATCTGTCAAAACTCCTTCAAGAACCAAATTTGTTATTTTATTTAGTTATTCAATTTCGTTTTTTATTTTTAAACAAAATAAGTCCTCTTTTCCTAATTTCAATATAGGACTCCTAACAAACACGTCAATACTCTAAGCTCTAATTTGCATTTCATGATTTTTTTATTTCTGTCCTATATTGATTACGTCCGATTCCCTTGTTCGACAAAAGTCCCATTTCTATACAATAATCGTATTGTAGCGGGTATAGTTTAGTGGTAAAAGTGCGACTCGTTCTATTAATCCTCTTAATAGTTAAGGGGTTCTTCAGTTTCATTCATATTCTGATCAAAAACTTTATTTCTTAAAAGGATTTCATTTGAATCCTTTACCTCTAAATGAAAGATTCGAGGAAGAATATCCATTCTCGTGATTTGTATCCAAGGGTCAATTAGAAATTTCAAATTTGGATTATGAAATTACGAAACATAATTTTTGTGAATTTGGAATTGGATCAATCTTTCCAATTGAATAAGTATAAGTAAGGGATCCATGGATAAAGATAGAAAAGTCTATTTCCAATCGTAACTAAATCTTCAATTTTTGTTTTGCATAGGGTAGATTGAAGCAAAATAGCTATTAAACGATAACTTTGGTTTACTAGAGACATCGCCATAT